TTTGGCGGAGTAGGTGAACGTACTCGTGAAGGAAATGATCTTTACATGGAAATGAAAGAATCCGGCGTTATCAATGAGCAAAATATTGCAGAGTCAAAGGTGGCTTTAGTCTACGGGCAAATGAATGAACCGCCAGGGGCGCGTATGAGAGTTGGGTTGACTGCCCTAACTATGGCGGAATATTTTCGAGATGTTAATGAACAAGACGTACTTCTATTTATCGACAATATCTTCCGTTTTGTCCAAGCGGGATCTGAAGTATCTGCCTTATTAGGTAGAATGCCTTCCGCTGTAGGCTATCAACCTACCCTTAGTACCGAAATGGGTACGTTACAGGAAAGAATTACTTCTACAAAAGAAGGTTCCATAACTTCGATTCAAGCAGTTTATGTACCTGCGGACGATTTGACTGATCCCGCTCCTGCCACGACATTTGCACATTTAGATGCTACTACCGTACTATCAAGGGGATTGGCCGCTAAAGGGATTTATCCAGCGGTGGATCCGCTAGATTCAACGTCAACTATGCTCCAACCTAGAATTGTTGGCGAGGAACATTATGAAATTGCGCAAAAAGTTAAGGAAACCTTACAGCGTTACAAAGAACTTCAGGACATTATAGCTATCCTTGGATTGGACGAATTATCCGAAGAAGATCGTTTAACTGTAGCAAGAGCACGAAAAATTGAGCGTTTCTTATCACAACCTTTTTTCGTAGCAGAAGTATTTACGGGCTCTCCAGGAAAATATGTTGGTCTAACAGAAACAATTAGAGGGTTTCAATTGATCCTTTCCGGAGAATTAGATGGTCTTCCTGAGCAGGCTTTTTATTTGGTAGGTAACATCGACGAAGCTACCGCGAAAGCTATGAACTTAGAAATGGAGAGCAAATTAAAGAAATGACTTTAAATCTTTGTGTACTGACTCCTAATCGAAGTGTTTGGAATTCAGAAGTAAAAGAAATCATTTTATCTACTAATAGTGGCCAAATTGGTGTATTACCAAACCATGCCCCTACTGCCACAGCGGTAGATATAGGAATTTTAAGAATACGTCTTAACGACCAATGGTTAACAATGGCTTTGATGGGAGGTTTTGCTAGAATAGGCAATAATGAGATTACGATTTTAGTAAATGATGCTGAGAGGGGTAGTGACATTGATTCACAAGAAGCTCAGCAAACTCTTGAAATAGCAGAAGCTAACTTGAGGAAAGCGGAAGGAAAGAGACAAGTAATTGAAGCAAATTTAGCTTTGAGACGAGCTAGGACACGAGTAGAGGCTAGCAATCCGATTTCTTCGTAACCAGTCGGTGCGTGCGTCCAAATAATCATAATCAGAAGAAGTTCTGTTTGTACACTCTTTCTATATATAGAATATAAATATATAGAAGATCTCTTTTTCTTTTTATTTTGTTGATTGAATCAACAAAATAAAAAGAAAAAGAGAATCTATTTAATAGTCTTAATAATCCAAAGGGTAAGTAGAAAAACTTATTAAATACCCTCGACTCTGACTTTGGTATCTAATAAGTTTTACCTACTATTGGATTTGAACCAATGACTCCCGCCGTATGAAAGCAACACTCTAACCGCTGAGTTAAGTAGGCCTTTTATCATTACAAAGAGGACTAAATATAACCATTCCATAGATTGATTATAAACCGAATACTGCTTATAAGCAATAGAAATCAAACGGATCAAAGAGCTATGATGGTATATCGTAGAATATTTCTCTTGACAAGAAATTATCTCCATACTAAAATATGGAGCATAAACACAAGGGCTATAGCTCAGCTAGGTAGAGCACCTCGTTTACACGCGCGCCAATGTTTTTCAGGGAAGTCCATCATGCAATCAAAAGAATGAATCTTTTTGAAAAATCGATGTCTTACTCTAGGCTTTTAGGAAACAAAACATAGAGAACAATAGCCTGACAATTAATTCTAGTTCGGTCCAATTCAAGTGTCTATTTAGTTACCAAATAGAACCCATTATTGATTTGACATATTGATAAGGTGAATACCCAACCTATTCAATGCTAGGCATAATGAGTATAAGGGCCTCAAAAAATCTCTTTTCGTCCTATGAACTTTAAGGTGTATGAAGTTTCATATTGGATTCTTTAAGCGAAACGATAGAGACTCCATTTAATTTTCAAATTCATCTAGGCCAAAGGCAGACCTACGTCAAGATAACTCTTCTTTGAAACACTTTGGTAGTGCTTTTGAATCAAAGTTCAAATGAATAATGAATCTGAGCACACGGAACCATTTTCTTTCTAGCAAGAAAAATATGGTAGACTAGCTGATATTTATATCAGTTAATGAAAAAGCCCAATGCAAAAAAATGCATGTTGGGTTTTTGAAACAGTTCAAATCATTTTGAGAATACAAAGTTTGATCGGTTTTACCGAGAAGGTCTACGGTTCGAGTCCGTATAGCCCTACTAAATATATAGTAATGAATATTACTAATTTATTAAACTATATAGTTTAATAAATTAGTAATATTTGATTGTTAGTTAAAACCAATCAACTGCAATTGAATGGAAGAAATGGATCTAGGAACACCCTACGTTAGATTTGTTTAGTAGAATTTGATTTGTAGCCAAGCCTGGGTTTGAATTTGAAAAGAAATTTCATTGGAAACATTGTTAAAGAGACTTTCGATTTCATACATATACCTTCCCTATCAAAGCGTAAAACAAGTAGTCTTTTTTTCTTTTCCTTATACAATCAACAGAAACAACTCTGCTCGAACTCGATTTTTTAAATCAAAAATATACCAACCCGATTCCAATTCTGAAATCGAAGTTCTTAAACATTCTCTTACGCGTGAATTTTCTCTTCTAAGAAAAAAATTCTTTCTTTCAATATAATACTTCATTAATATTTAGTTAATAATCTGAGCGGTTGTATCTAGATGCTTATTCTGACAAGAAATGTTCAATTTTTTTTCATCAAATAATGACTATTCATCGATTTTTTTCATGCGAATGGGAGGCAAGAAAACTCTATGAAAAAGGGTTGGTTCAATTCGATCTTGTCTAAAAAAGAGTTAGAACACAGATACGGGTGTGGATTAAGTAAATCAATGGACAGTCTTGGTCCTACTGAAAATACCAGTACAACGGAAGATCCGAGTCTAAATGATACAGAAAAAAACATTCATAGTTGGAGAAATAGTGACAGTTCTAGTTATAGTAATGTTGATCATTTAGTTCGTGTTATGGACATTCGGAATTTCATCTCTGATACTCTTTTTTTACTTATAGATAGTAAAGGGGACAGTTATTCCCTATACTTCGATATTGAAAATCAAATTTTTGAGATTGACAACGATCCGTCTTTTCTGAATGAACTGCAAAGTTCCTTTTCGAATTATTGGAATTCAAGTTATCTGAACTCTAGATCTAAGAGTGGCGATACTTATAATGATCATTCCATGGATTATACTGAAGATAGTTGGAATAATCACATTAATAATTGCATTGACAATTATCTTCATTCTCAAATCCGTAGTGGCAGTTCCATCCTAAGTGATAGTGACAATTACAGTGATAGTTACATTTTGAGTTACATTTTTAATGAAAGTGGAAATACTAGCGAAAGTTTCAGTAAAAGAATTATCACGAACGACAGTAATTTCACTAAAATCGAAAATTCTACAAATCTTGATGGAACTCAAAAATATAAACATTTGTGGGTTCAATGCGAAAATTGTTATGCATTAAATTACAAGAAATTACTTAAGTCAAAAATGGATATTTGTGAACAATGTGGATATCATTTGAAAATGAGTAGTTCAGATAGAATCGAACTTCTGATTGATCCTGGTACTTGGAATCCTATGGATGAAGGTATGGTCTCTATGGATCCTATCGAATTTCATTCGGAGGAGGAAGCTTATAAAGATCGTATTGATTCTTATCAAATAAATACAGGTTTAACTGAAGCTGTTCAAACAGGTATAGGTCAACTAAACGGTATTCCTGTAGCAATTGGTGTTATGGATTTTCAGTTTATGGGAGGCAGTATGGGATCCGTAGTAGGGGAAAAGATCACCCGATTGATTGAGTATGCTGCCAATAAATTAATCCCCCTTATTATAGTATGTGCTTCCGGGGGGGCACGCATGCAAGAAGGAAGCTTGAGCTTAATGCAAATGGCGAAAATCTCGTCTGTTTTATATGATTATCAATCAAATAAAAAGTTATTTTATGTATCAATCCTTACATCTCCTACTACTGGTGGGGTGACCGCCAGCTTTGGTATGTTGGGGGATATCATTATTGCTGAACCGAACGCCTATATTGCATTTGCGGGTAAAAGAGTAATTGAGCAAACATTGAATAAGACAGTACCTGAAGGGTCACAAGCAGCCGAGTTTTTATTCCATAAGGGTTTATTCGATCCAATCGTACCACGTAATCTTTTAAAAGGCGTTCTAAGTGAGTTATTTCAGCTGCATTCTTTTTTTCCTTTGAATCAAAATAAAGGCGAGGATTAAGGGCAATTTTTATATTTGTGTCAAAAAGTTTTTTTTATTCCAAAATTAGGATGTCGCGAACCAAAAACCTCCATGCTTATTTCCTTTAGATTCCAATAAAAAAAACTTTTTGTTTGTATCTTTCGTCGGGGAGTCTTTATTTAAAATACCTCTTGGATCGGACTCTAACGACTGCTTTGGAAATTGAATTTATAATAAATCCTCTATTTTTCGATTTTTTTGAATTAGTAAAAGCAAAAGAAAGAAAAAAAGAGAAAGTAAACGCAATTATCATATATTATATGTAGAAATCGAATTGTTTTTTTAGTTCTACATTTCTTGTACTTATTCTATACTATATTCATTCTATAGAATTCTAATTAATTCATTTTAATATAATAAGATAATAACAACAAAAATATAACAAACAGGTACAATTACAATATCGTAAATCGAGGTACCCGGTCTATGACAACTATGAACTTTCCCTCAATTTTTGTGCCTTTAGTAGGCCTAGTATTTCCAGCGATTGCAATGGCTTCTTTATTTCTTCATGTTCAAAAAAATAAGATTGTTTAGATCGTCTCGTCAAAATCTCATTTTTAAGAACTTAGACTTGAATTATAATATAGATATATGTTTAGCGGAATGGTATAACACGTGATTTCTTCCGAACATAAATGAACGAGCTCTTATGTATGTGATGTAAATGGAAAAATGACAATACAATAAATATAGGGGTAGATGTTATTATTTTGATCGAACTAAAATAAAAAATAGAAATAAATAAAAGTGAAACACCTCTGACATCAAAATAGGACTAGTTGATGAGAGTTACATCGGAAACAAGACAGAGTAAGGAAAGTACAATTCATTTGGGGTATTCTTTCAATTCAAATTAAATGCAACCGGATCTAGTATGAATTGGCGATCAGAACGTATATGGGTAGAACTTATAACGGGATCTCGAAAAATAAGTAATTTCTGCTGGGCCTTTATCCTTTTTTTCGGTTCATTAGGATTCGTGTTGGTTGGAATTTCCAGCTATCTTGATAAGAATTTGATATCTTTATTTCCTCCCCAGCAAATTCTTTTTTTTCCACAAGGGATCGTGATGTCTTTCTATGGGATTGCAGGCCTCTTTATTAGCTCATATTTGTGGTGTGCAATTTCGTGGAATGTGGGTAGTGGTTATGATCGATTCGATAGAAAAAAGGGAATAGTCTGTATTTTTCGCTGGGGATTCCCTGGAAAAAATCGTCGCATCTTTTTCCGATATCTTATAAAAGATATTCAGTCTATTAGAATAGAACTTAAAGAAGGTATTTATACTCGCCGTGTTCTTTATCTGGAAATCAGAGGACAAGGAGCCATTCCTTTAACTCGTACTGATGAGAATTTGACTCCACGAGAAATGGAACAAAAGGCGGCTGAATTGGCCTATTTCTTGCGTGTACCAATTGAAGGATTTTGAAAAATGAACGGAAATACCGAACGTTTTCTTAACTTGGCGTAAAATACAAAATCTAGAATACGTTTTTCTACGGCATACCTTAACAGAAATCTCATCAGAACGCCCACGCGGGTCAAAGCAGACGTATACAGAACAACCAAAGGGGGGAAACTGTTTATGTCTACAAATACAAACCAATTCAATTCCATAGAATTTCCAGTATTTGTAATTGATATATTACATACAAAACAAATTAATCATGTAAATTTTCTCGCTTTTTTTAGTAATCTTTTGTTCGCTTTAATGATGAAATAATTTGATTTCTTATAATTTCTAATTATAACGAGAATTAAATTATCCAAATTCTGTCGTGTTTTGCCATCCATTTTTATTATCACATTCAAGTCTGAAATTCTTTTTTTGTGCTATGGTTAATTTGTTCCATTTTTGGAAATATTTTCTATTTTGGTAGAAAGTGAGTTCTTTCATCTTGAAATCAAAATAAAAAATATTCATTAATTGAAAAAAACGAAATGGCTCTGCCGGGTATTCGTCGAAAGCAATTCCTTCCTTTCGATGAATACCCGGTTGGGTTCATTAACAATTTATAGATGAAAAAAAATGGAAAAAAAGAAAGCATTTATTCCTTTTCTATATCTTGTATCTATAGTATTTTTACCCTGGTGGATCTATCTATCATTTCAAAAAAGTCTGGAATCTTGGGTTACTACTTGGTGGAATACTAAGCAATCTGAAACTTTTTTGAATGATATTCAAGAAAAAAATCTTCGCGAAAAATGGATCGAATTCGAGGAGCTCCGCTTGTTGGACGAAATGATAAAGGAATGTCCGGAAACACATCTACAAAAGCTTCGTATAGGAATCCACAATGAAACGATTCAATTGATCAAGACGTACAATGAAGATTGTATCCATATGATTTTGCACTTCTCCACAAATTTAATCTGTTTCCTTATTCTAGGTGGTTATTCCATTCTGGCAAATAAAGAACTTATTCTTCTTAATTCTTGGGTTCAGGAATTCCTATATAACTTAAGCGACACAATAAAAGCTTTTTCCATTCTTTTAGTAACCGATTTATGTATCGGATTTCATTCGCCCCAAGGTTGGGAACTACTGATTAGCTCTATCTACAAAGATTTTGGATTTGCCCATAACGATCAAATTATATCGAGTCTTGTTTCCACTTTTCCAGTCATTCTAGATACATTTTTAAAATATTGGATTTTCCGTTCTTTAAATCGCGTATCCCCATCACTTGTAGTGATTTATCATTCAATGAATGACTGAAAAAAAGAAAAGGGGTATATGGAGAGAAATCCAATTGGAGTTTTTAATTCGAATGTTGCTTTGTACATAATCAAAGCATTACCAATTGTACCCCCTCTTTCTATTTCTACCCGTCTAAGGCGGGGAGTTCCTCTTATATTCCAGTAATATTATTTTATTAAATTAAGTTTTCAGTTAAAGTAAATAGCAGACTCATGGATAGGGAACTCTATTAGCAACCTACCAAATTTATTGTAGAAATTTCCGGA